ACCAAATTCCAATTGAAATGAAATCTTTAGGAGGAATCAATGAAACGACATCAATTCAAATCCTGGATCGTCGAATTGAGAGAGATATTGAGAGAGATCAAGAATTCTCACTATTTCTTAGATTCATGGATCAAATTCGATTCAGTGGGATCTTTCACTCACATTTTTTTCCACCAAGAACGTTTTATGAAACTCTTTGACCCCCGAATTTGGAGTATCCTACTTTCACGTGATTCACAGGGTTCAACAAGCAATCGATATTTCACGATCAAAGGTGTAGTACTGCTTGTAGTAGCGGTCCTTATATCTCGTATTAACAATCGAAAGATGGTCGAAAGAAAAAATCTCTATTTGATGGGGCTTCTTCCTATACCTATGAATTCCATTGGACTCAGAAATGAGACATTGGAAGAATCTTTTTGGTCTTCCAATATCAATAGGTTGATTGTTTCGCTCCTGTATCTTCCAAAGGGGAAAAAGATTTCTGAGAGTTGTTTCATGGATCCGCAAGAGAGTACTTGGGTTCTCCCAATAAATAAAAAGTGTATCATGCCTGAATCTAACCGGAGTTCGCGGTGGTGGAGGAACCGGATCGGAAAAATGAGGGATTCTAGTTGTAAGATATCTAATGAAACCGTAGCTGGAATTGAGATCTCATTCAAAGAGAAAGATAGCAAATATCTGGAGTTTCTTTTTTTATACTATACAGATGATCCGATCCGCAAGGACCATGATTGGGAATTGTTTGATCGTCTTTCTCCGAGGAAGAAGCGAAACACAATCAACTTGAATTCGGGACAGCTATTCGAAATCTTAGGGAAAGACTTGATTTGTTATCTCATGTCTGCTTTTCGTGAAAAAAGACCAATTGAAAGGGGGGGGTTCTTCAAACAACAAGGAGCTGAGGCAACTATTCCATCAAATGATATTGAGCATGTTTCCCATCTCTTCTCGAGAAACAAGTGGGGTATTTCTTTGCAAAATTGTGCTCAATTTCATATGTGGCAATTCCGCCAAGATTTCTTTGTTAGTTGGGGGAAGAATCAGCACGAATCGGATTTTTTGAGGAACGTATCGAGAGAGAATTGGATTTGGTTAGACAATGTGTGGTTGGTAAACAAGGATCGGTTTTTTAGCAAGGTACGGAATGTATTGTCAAATATTCAATATGATTCCACAAGATCTATTTTCGTTCAAGTAAGGGATTCTAGCCAATTGAAAGGATCCTCTGATCAATCCATAGATCATTTCGATTCCATTACCATTAGAAATGAGGATTCAGAATATCACACATTGATCGATCAAACAGAGATTCAGCAACTAAAAGAAAGATCGATTCTTTGGGATCCTTCCTTTCTTCAAACGGAACGAACAGAGATAAAATCAGATCGATTCCCGAAATGCCTTTTTGGATCTTCCTCAATGTCCCGGCTATTCACGGAACGTGAGAAGCAGATGATTATTCATCTGCTTCCGGAAGAAATCGAAGAATTTCTTGGTAATCCTACAAGATCAATTCGTTCTTTTTTCTCTGACAGATGGTCAGAACTTCATCTGGGTTCGAATCCTATTGAGAGGTCCACTAGAGATCAGAAATTTTTGAAGAAAAAACAAGATGTTTCTTTTGTCCCTTCCAGGCGATCGGAAAATAAAGAAATGGTTGATATATTCAAGATAATTACGTATTTACAAAATACCGTCTCAATTCATCCTATTTCATCAGATCCGGGATGTGATATGGTTCCGAAGGATGAACCGAATATGGACAGTTCCAATAAGATTTCATTCTTGAACAAAAATCCATTTTTTGATTTATTTCATCTATTCCATGACCGGAACAAAAGGGGATACACGTTACACCACGATTTTGAATCAGAAGAGAAATTTCAAGAAATGGCAGATCTATTCACTCTATCAATAACCGAGCCGGATCTGGTGTATCATAGGGGATTTGCCTTTTCTATTGATTCCTACGGGTTGGATCAAAAAAAATTCTTGAATGAGAACTCCAGAGATGAGTCGAAAAAGAAATCTTTATTGGTTCTACCTCCTCTTTTTTATGAAGAGAATGAATCTTTTTATCGAAGGATCAGAAAAAAATCGGTCCGGATCTACTGCGGGAATGCTTTGGAAGATCCAAAACTAAAAACTGCGGTATTTGCTAGCAACAACATAATGGAGGCAGTCAATCAATATAGATTGATCCGAAATCTAATTCAAATCCAATATAGCACCTATGGGTACATAAGAAATGTATCGAATCAATTCTTTTTAATGACTAGATCCGATCGCAACTTCAAATATGGAATTCAAAGGGATCAAATAGGAAATGATACTCTGAATCATATAACTATAATGAAATATACGATCAACCAACGTTTATCGAATTTGAAAAAGAGTCAGAAGAAATGGTTTGATCCTCTTATTTCTCGAATCGAGAGATCCATGAATCGGGATCCTGATGTATATAGATACAAATGGTCCAATGGGAGCAAGAATT